ATATATGGAAAGTTAAGAAATTATCATATAATAATCGATAAGTTGCAACAGAAAAAGGGGAGGTTAATGAATGATTTTGAAATATAGTCTACTCGGTAATCTATTATTATTATGGATGAATATAGTTAATTCGGTCGTTATGGTCGGACTTTATTATGGATTTCTAACCACATTTTCTATAGGTCCCTCTTATCTCTTACTTCTAAGAACTCGGGTTATGAAAGAAGGGAGCGAAAAAGAAGTATCAGCAACAACCGCTTTTATTATGGGACAGTTCATAGTATTCATATCGACCTATTATCCGCCCTTGCATCTAGCATTAAGTAGACCCCATACACTAACTGTCCTAGTTATACCGTATCTTTTGTCTCATTTTTGGTTCTTCTGGAACCATAAGAAATCCCTTTTTGATTATAGATCTACTCACGGGAATTTCATTCCTAACCTTAGCATTCAATATGTATTTCTGAATAATCTAATTTTTCAATTATTCAACCATTTTGTTTTACCAAGTTCAACATTAACCAGATTAGTCGACATTTCTATGTTTCGATACAACAATAAGATTTTATTTGTAACAAGTAGTTTTTTTGGCTGGTTAATTGGTCACATGTTATTGATGAAATGTATTGGCTTAGTATTATATTGGCCATGGGAAAAAATGAGATCTAATGCACTTTTTAGATCTAATAAGTATCTTATGTCAAAATGGAGAAATTCTGTATCTCAAATCTTTAGTATTCTCTTATTTATCATCTGTATCTGCTATCTAGGAAGAATGCCATCACCCATTATAACTAAAAAACTGAAAGAAAGTTCAAAAAGGGAAGAAAAGAAGAAAACGGAAGAAGAAGGAAATGTAGAAATAGAACGAGTTTCGAAAACAAATAAGATAAAACAAAAACAGGAAGAAGATGGATCCGTCGAAGAAGACCTTTCCATTTCTTTGGAAGAGGAAGAAAGGTGGAATCTTTACAAGAAGATATATGAAACAGAGGAGATCTGGCTGAATGGAAAGGAAAAAGATGAATTCGACCTGAAAGAGAAAGAAAAGAATAAACTTTTAGGGATTGAAAAATCCCTTCTGTCTCTTCTTTTCGATTATCAACGATGGAATCGACCCCTGCGATATATAGAAAATGATCGATTTTCAAATGCTGTAAGAAATGAAATGTCTCAATCTTTTTTTTATACATGCGCAAGTGATGGAAAGCAAAGAATATCTTTCACATATCCACCTAGTTTGTCTACTTTTTTTGAAATGATAAAAAAAAAGATGTCTTTTCGCACAGCAGAAAAACTACCTGCGGAGGACCTCTCTAATGAATGGGTTTCGACCACTAAAAAACAAAGAGATAACTTAAGGAACGAATTCATAAATCGAATCGAAGCTATAGACAAAGGATCTCTTATTCTCAATGTGGTCGAAAAAAGGGCCAGATTGTGCAATGATGAAGAGGAACAAGAATGCTTACCTAAGTTTTATGATCCTCTTTTGAACGGACCCTATCGTGGAACAAGAAAAAAAGGGTATTTATATTCAATTAGGAATGATTCAACTACCTCCACACGGGGGTCCACCAAAACGGCTTGGATAAATAAGATTCATGCTATCCTTTTTTCCAAGGATTATCGAGAGTTTGAACGAGAATTTGAACACGAAATATATAAACTTGGTGTAAAATCATCATCTACAGGCATCGAGGATTCATCAGTCTCAATTGGTGAATTTACAGAAGAAGCTGAAGAAGCTGAGAAATCAAGAACTCGTTTCAAACAATTTGCTTTTGGGGGAGAAGAAAAAGTATTCGATATGGTTAGAGCTGATCCGAATGATCAAAAAATTAGTAATCTTCAAATTGAAGAAATTAAGAAAAAGGTTCCTCGATGGTTATACAAACTGACTTCTGATTTGGATTTTGAGGAAGAGGAGGAAGAGGAGGAAGAAGATGATCAGGAAGAATCCACGGATGATCACGGGATTCGTTCAAGAAAAGGCAAACGTGTAGTAATTTATACTGATACCAATCAGGGTACTAATATCATTAATACTACTAATAATATCAAGACTACCAATGATAATATCATCAAGACTACCAATGATGATATCATCAAGACTACCACTGATAATATCATTAATACCAATGATAATATCATTAATACCAATGATAATATCATCAAGACTACTGATAATATCATTAATACCAATGATAATATCATCAAGACTACTGATAATATCATTAATCCTACTGATAATATTATCAATACTAATGATAATATCATTAAGACCACCGATAGTAATCGAGAAAAAAATAGTGATGATAAAGTCGAAAATGGTGATCAAGTGGAAGAAAATGAGATGGTCTTGATACGTTACTCGCAACAATCCGATTTTCGCCGTGATCTAATCAAAGGGTCGATGCGGGCTCAAAGACGTAAAACAGTGACTTGGGAAATGTTTCAAACAGATGCACACTCTCCCCTTTTTTTTGACAGAATAGACAAAACACCTTTGTTTTCTTTTGATATCTCAAGGATGATGAACCTAATTTTTATAAATTGGATGGAGGAGAAAAGCCCAAAAATAAAAACATCTTCTTATGTGGGTGAAGGGGCAAAAGAGAAAGAGAAAATAGAGGAAGAACACGAAGAAGAAAAAGGGGAGTATAAAAGAAAAGAGGATAAAAGACAGGAGGAGGAACGGATAGCAATAGCAGAAACTTGGGATAATATTATATTTGCTCAAGCAATAAGGGGTTCCATATTAGTAACTCACTCGATTCTACGAAAATACATCGTGTTACCTTCATTGATAATAGTTAAAAATATTGGTCGTATGTTATTATTTCAATTCCCTGAGTGGTATGAAGATTTTAACGAATGGAGTAGGGAAATGCATGTCAAATGCACATATAATGGTGTTCAATTATCGGAAACAGAATTTCCAAAAGATTGGTTAACAGACGGTATTCAGATAAAAATCCTATTTCCTTTCTCTCTGAAACCTTGGCATAGATCTAAGCTACGATCCCATCATAAGGATCTAAGAAAAAAACAAAAAAATTTCTGTTTTTTAACGATCTGGGGGATGGAAACAGAACTGCCCTTTGGCTCTCCCCGAAAAAAACCTTTCTTTTTTGAACCCATTCATAAAGCATTCGAAAAAAAAATTATAAAAGTAAAAAAGAAAGGTTTTTTCTTTCTAATAATTATAAAAGACAACATAAAAGGTTTTATAAAGATTCTCAACGAAAAAATAAGATGGATTATCAAAATAGTTCTATTTATAAAAATCAAAGTGAAGGAAGTCTTTTTATTTTTTGTATTGAGGCGAGTCTCTGACCCAAGTCAAAATGAAGAACCAAGTAAAAATGAGAAAGATTCCAAAATAAGTAATAGGATCATCAATGAATCACCCATTAGAATTGTATCCAGAGATTGGACAAATGATTCACTGATAGAAATAAAAATTAATGATCTGGCTGATAAGACAACCAAAATCTGGGATCAAGTAGAAAAGATTAGAAAAGACAAGAAAAAAAAACCTCTAACTCCAGATATTGAGGATATAGATATTAGTACTAACAAGGGAAATTGTAGTAATAAAAGAACCGAATCACGGAAACATATTTGGCAAATATCTAAAAAAAGAAGAAGTGCCCGATTAATCTCTAAATCGGACTCTTTTATGAAATCTTTCATTGAAAGAATATACATGAGTATCCTTCTATGTATCACTAACATTTACAGGATCTATGTACAATTTTTTCTTTACTCAACAAAAAAGACTTTAAATGGATACACTTACAATGACGAAATAAAGGAAAAGGATACTAATGAACCAAATCCCAATATAATTCCCTTCATTTCGACTGTAAAATCTCTTTCTACTTATACTACTAATATAAGTAGTGATAGTAATTCACCGATTTACTGCGACTTATCCTCTTTGTCCCAAGCCTATGTGTTTTACAAATTATTGCAAACCCAAGTTAGTAACAAATATAAGTCAGAATCCATATTTCATTACTACAGAACATATCCTTTTATTAAGGATGGAATAAAAGACTATTTCCATGACTATTTCCATACACGAGGAATATTTGATTCAGAATCAAAACACAAGAAACTGCGGAATTCTGGAATGAGTGAATGGAAAAACTGGTTAAAGAGCCATTATCAATACAATTTATCCCATGACAAATGGTCTAGATTAGCACCTCTAAAATGGAGAAAGAAAGTCAATCAGCATCGTACGATTCAAAATAACGACTCATCAAAATTGGGTTCATATGAAGAAAAAGACCAATTAATTCATTCCGGGAAAAAGGATTATTATAAATTGGGCTTATTGAAGAGTCCGAGTCGCGAAATTAAGAGTCCGAGTTGCGAAAAAAAAATAAAAAAACACTACAGATATGATCTTTTATCATATAAATATCTTAATTATGAAGATGTGAAAGACTCCAACATTTATGGATCACCATTACAAGTAAACAGGCACGGAGAGATTTCTAATTACAATACACATAAATACAAATCGTTTTATGCTATAACCATAAATGATAGCCTAGAAGATAAATATACAATTGATAGGGATCAAAATCTAGATAGAAAATATTTTGAATTGAGAATCACCAATTTTTACCCTAGAAACAATATTGAAACTAGGACTAGTACGGATATCGGAACTTTCATTAATAAAAAAAATAAAACTACTAAGACTGGGACCAATAAGAAAGATATTCTTTCTCTTTATATCAGAATTCATCAAGAAATCCAAACAAAGCAAAAAGAGTTCTTTTTTGATTGGATGGGAATGAATGAACAAATGTTAGATCGTACTATATCGAATCTGCGCCCTTGGTTCTTACCAGAATTTGTGCCGCTTTACGATCGATATACGACTAATCCGTGGATCATACCAATAAAATTGCTTCTATTTGATTTTCATGGAAATAAAACAAGCGATCTTTATATAGATCCAAAGGTGGAATCTAATCAAAAAGAAAGATTTAATCCAAAACCAAAAGTAGAATCTAATCAAAAGGGATATCTTGAATTAGAGAATCGGAACCGGGACGAGAAAGAACGACAGCACCAAGGAAATCTTATATCTGATATAAGAAACAAAAAAAAAGATGTTGGAGCAAATTCTGCAGGTTCAGATATTAAGAAACGCAGAAAGAAAAAGAAATTCAAGAGCAAGAAGGAAGCGGAACTAGACTTATTTTTGAAAAAATATTTTATTTTTCAACTCCGATGGGATGATCCTTTCAATAAAGGAATGAACAATAATATCAAGGTATATTGTCTACTGCTTAGACTTATGAATCCGAATGAAATTGCTATATCCTCTATTCAAGGTGGAGAAATGGGTCTAGATGTAATGCTGATTAATAGGAGTTTCTCTCTTCCAGAATTGATAAAAAAGGGAATATTTCTTATTGAACCGGTTCGTTTGTCTATCAAACGGGATGGAATTTCTATTATGTATCAAACCATAGCTATTTCATTGACCCATAAGATTCAGCACCAAACTAATCAAGGATACCAGTTAAAAAAATATATTGATAAGAATTACTTTAATGGCTCGATTGCACGACACGGAGGAGTGCGTGTGAATGGGGACAATAATAATTATGATTTGCTTGTTCCTGAACATATTTTATCTCCTAGCCATCGTAGAGAATTGAGAATTATAAGCCGTTTCAATTACCGAAATAGGAACCTTGTGAATAAGAATCCAGTATTTTGCAATAGAGCTAAGACTAATGCGCAGGGGTTTGAGAAATTTGTAAATAGGGATAAGCATTTTCATACAGATACAAATAACTCTCTAAAATGGAAAGTGTTTCTTTGGCCCACTCATCGATTAGAAGATTTAGCCTGTATGAATCGCTATTGGTTTGATACCAATAATGGGAGTCGTTTCAGTATGTCAAGGATCCATATGTATCAGCAATTTGGAATTCGCGGATGTTACAGTCTTTATCACGTGCCTGGTATATGAGGACATGCAAATAAATACATACCTTGTGTTAGACTCTGATACACAAGATTCAGTCACATATCAATTGGACCTAGGAATGAATCGACAGAATCTTTTTAGGTCCCTTTCATTCTGTTTCGTGAGCCCAGGAATATACCATCCCTTTGTGTCTGAATAAATTTATTGTTATTATTTATTCATATTCATTTTTATTTTTTTGATAGAAAAAAGAGTAATATATGAATCAATCCAGATTATTGTGTACACCAGAACAAAATCAATGGTATTATTATTCTTGATTGGGAAGATTTATATCCGTGGGAACAAAAAGAAAAAAAAGAGAAGAATTTATTTGTATGGTAAAGAATTCGCCCATATCCGTTATTCCACAAGAAGAAAAAAGGGGTTCCGTTGAATTCCAAGTATTTAATTTTACCAATAAGATAGAGAGACTTACTTCACATTTGGAACTGCACAGAAGAGACTATTTATCTCAGAGGGGTCTGCGGAAAATTCTGGGGAAACGCCAACGACTGTTGGTTTATTTATCAAAGAAAAATCGAGTGCGTTATAGGGAATTAATTGGTCAATTGGGTATTCGAGAACCAAAAACTGGTTAGTTTGGAAATTCGTTTGAATTATTCGGTTCATTAGATCTTGAATTTTTATGAACCTCGTTTCATTTTCAGGAATTCATGGAATAATGAATTGGGATCGGAGAATAAAAACATATGACTGTACCAGACGCAAGAAAAGACCTCCTCGTGGTCAATATGGGTCCTCACCACCCGTCAATGCATGGTGTTCTTCGACTCATTGTTACTCTAGATGGCGAAGATGTTATCGACTGTGAACCCATATTGGGTTATTTACACAGAGGAATGGAAAAAATTGCGGAAAACCGAACAATTATACAATATCTACCTTATGTGACACGTTGGGATTATTTAGCTACTATGTTCACGGAGGCAATAACCGTTAATGCACCTGAGGAATTGGGAAATATTCAAGTACCTAAAAGAGCCAGCTATATTAGGGTAATTATGCTGGAGTTGAGTCGTATAGCTTCGCATTTGTTATGGCTTGGACCTTTTATGGCCGATATCGGTGCACAGACTCCTTTCTTCTATATTTTCAGAGAGAGGGAATTGTTATATGATCTATTCGAAGCTGCCACAGGTATGCGAATGATGCATAATTATTTCCGTATCGGGGGGGTAGCTGCTGATTTACCTCATGGCTGGATAGATAAATGTTTAGATTTTTGCGATTATTTTTTAACGGGAGTTGTTGAATATCAAAAGCTTATTACGCGCAATCCCATCTTTTTGGAACGAGTTGAAGGGGTGGGTTTTATTGGGGGAGAGGAAGCCATAAATTGGGGTTTATCAGGACCAATGCTACGAGCTTCCGGAATCCAATGGGACCTTCGTAAAGTCGATCGGTATGAGTGTTATGATGAATTCGATTGGGAAGTCCAATGGCAAAAAGAAGGAGACTCATTAGCTCGTTATTTAGTAAGAATTGGCGAAATGACGGAATCCATAAAAATTATTCAACAGGCTCTAGAAGGAATTCCGGGGGGACCTTATGAAAATTTGGAATCCCGACGCTTTGCTGGAACAAAAGACTCAGAATTGAACGACTTTGAATATCGATTCATTAGTAAAAAGCCTTCTCCCAGTTTTGAATTGTCAAAACAAGAACTTTATGTAAGAGTGGAAGCCCCAAAGGGAGAATTAGGTATTTTTCTGATAGGAGATAATAGTGTTTTTCCTTGGAGATGGAAAATCCGTCCACCCGGTTTCATCAATTTGCAAATTCTTCCTCAGCTAGTTAAAAGAATGAAATTGGCTGATATTATGACAATACTAGGTAGTATAGATATCATTATGGGAGAAGTTGATCGTTGAAATGATAATTGAAGAAGCACAAGCTATCAATTCTTTTTTCAGATCGGAATCCTCAAAAGAGGTCTATGGGCTCATATGGTTACTTGTACCTATTTTTACTCTTGTATTGGGAATCACAATAGGGGTATTAGTAATTGTGTGGTTAGAAAGAAAAATATCCGCAGGGATACAACGACGAATTGGTCCTGAGTATGCCGGGCCCTTGGGCATTCTTCAAGCTCTAGCGGATGGGGTCAAACTACTTTTCAAAGAAGATCTTCTTCCATCTAGAGGAGATATTCGTTTATTTAGTGTCGGCCCATCCGTAGCGGTCGTATCAATTCTACTGAGTTATTCAGTAATTCCCTTTGGCTATCACCTTGTACTAACCGATCTCAGTATAGGTGTTTTTCTATGGATCGCTATTTCAAGTATTGCCCCTATCGGACTTCTTATGTCCGGATATGGATCAAATAATAAATATTCCTTTTCAGGTGGTTTACGAGCTGCTGCTCAATCTATAAGTTATGAAATACCGTTAACTCCATGTGTGTTATCAATATCTCTACGTGTGATTCGTTGGAATACGCACTCCTACCTCTTTCTTTGCTTTTTCTAGGAAAGAAGTTGATTGAATATATAGATAGAACTCTTTTTTTATTCATCACTGGGATCTATGAACTAAACCAGATAGTTATATGAGTGAAACAAAACTGCTTATGAATTCGCAGTAAGAAGATCGAGTCTCATTACCTACGTACGAGAGTAAAGTGGAGCTAAACATAAGCAGCGGAAGCTGTTTACCCCAAGTATCGATTAGCCATCAGGACTTGAAGCGGGCGCAAAAGATCAACTGTATGGAATTTTTACTCTTGTATTTATTATCATACCGAGGATCCACCAAAACTGAGTGGACGGTTAGGAACACCAAGGTACACAAAAGATTAGTAATGGAGATAATGTAACGTATCCAAACGGATATTTTTACATTACATAAAAGGAGTCATAATGAGGGCTTGAAGTTGGTAGAAATGATCAAAAAGTACTTCCCCGTGATCCCGATCCAGAGTATAGCTCCTATCCACTGATTGAAAAATAACTATCAGGAACGAAGTAATCCTTTATTTATATAGTATAGTCCTTCTGAGAAAGAAGAGAAGAACAGGAAGGAAAAATAGATTGACTATTTATTGTATCTTATGGAAAGATCGAGTTATTACTGAACAAGAAACTAAGCAAAAAGGATAAAGGATGAGATGGATTCAGAAGCGTACTTTTTATTTGTTATTATCTTATCGCGGACAGAATCCCACTGGTCTAGTTCACTTATGAGCATTTTGATTCATCTTTCTTTTTTCCTATGGTATGCCGATGTAATACCGAAGCATACCTTAGATTTATTCTTAGATTTATTCGTGACCATTGAGGAGCCGTATGAAGCTGAGGTCTCATGTACGGTTCTGGAATAGAGATGGGAACAGTGATGTTATCATCGACTATGATTATCTAACAGTTCAAGTACGGTTGATATAGTTGAGGCGCAGTCAAAATATGGTTTTTGGGGGTGGAATCTTTGGCGTCAACCTATAGGGTTTATAGTTTTTATAATTTCTTCACTAGCAGAATGTGAGAGATTGCCCTTTGATTTACCGGAAGCCGAGGAGGAATTAGTAGCAGGTTATCAAACTGAATATTCAGGTATAAAATTTGGTTTATTTTATGTTGCTTCTTACCTAAATTTACTAGTTTCTTCATTATTCGTAACAGTTCTGTACTTGGGAGGGTGGAATCTTCCTATTCCATATATACCAATTACTGAACTTTTCGAAATAAATAAAACTAGTGAAGTCTTTGGAACAACAATTAGTCTCCTCATTACATTAGCTAAAGCTTATTTGTTCCTGTTCATTCCTATCTCAACAAGATGGACTTTACCTAGGCTGAGAATGGATCAACTATTAAATCTTGGGTGGAAATCTCTTTTACCTATTGCTCTCGGTAATCTATTATTGACAACTTCTTCCCAACTTGTTTCGCTGTAACAGAATAGGATATTCCAGATTCTTATCCTCTCTCAAGCAAGAGAAAGAAACATCAAATTATTCATGGATATTCACGATATATGTTTCCTATGGTGACTGGGTTCATGAATTATGGTCAACAGACAGTACGAGCTGCAAGATACATTGGTCAAAGTTTCATGATTACCTTATCTCACGCAAATCGTTTACCTGTAACTATTCAATATCCTTATGAAAAATCGATCACATCAGAGCGTTTCCGTGGGCGAATCCACTTTGAATTTGATAAATGCATTGCTTGTGAAGTATGTGTTCGCGTATGTCCGATAGATCTACCTGTTGTTGATTGGCGATTAGAAACAGATATTAGAAAGAAACGATTGCTTAATTATAGTATTGATTTTGGAATCTGTATATTTTGTGGTAATTGCGTGGAGTATTGCCCCACAAACTGTTTATCAATGACTGAAGAATATGAACTTTCCACCTACGATCGTCATGAATTAAATTATAATCAAATTGCTTTGGGTCGGTTACCAATGTCTGTAATTGGAGATTACACAGTTCGAACAATTATGAACTCAACTCAAATAAAAATATCTATGGATAAACCCCTTGATTCAAGAACGATTACCAATTAAATTAAAAATAAGATTAAGTTTTGATCGAAAGTAGGTAAGTTTCTTTCATGTTAGACAAATAATAACTAGATTTGTGAGGATTATAACTACTTTTTGAATATATAAATATATATAGCCATTATAGCCATAGCCCTTATTTTTTTAATTAAAAATATGAAATTACGAACTCTGGTTCGACTAAAGACAAAAGCAAGATTGGCCCGTTCAATTGATTAACTCTATCTACATAAACCCACACCACGCTGGGGTAAGAACTATTAGATATAAAAAAGGATAACCTACTTTTTCCCGACCAGTAAGATCATGAGATATTTTGACTTATTTATCGCTTATTTAACACATAATGGATTTACCTGCGCCAATACATGATATTCTTTTAGTATCTCTGGGATCAGGTCTTATAGTAGGAGGTCTAGGAGTGGTATTACTTACCAATCCAATTTATTCTGCCTTTTCGTTGGGATTGGTTCTTGTTTGTATATCTTTATTTTATATTCCATCGAACTCTTATTTTGTAGCTGCTGCGCAGCTACTTATTTACGTGGGAGCCATAAATGTCTTAATCTTATTTGCTGTGATGTTTATGAATGGTTCAGAATATTACAATTATTTTCATTTTTGGACTGTCGGAGATGGATTCACTTCGCTAGTTTGTACAAGTATTTTTTTTTCACTAATTGCTACTATCCCAAACACGTCATGGTACGGGATTATTTGGACTACAAGATCAAACCAGATCATAGAACAGGACCTGACAAGTAATGTTCAACAGATTGGGATTCATTTATCAACAGATTTTTATCTTCCATTTGAACTTATTTCTATAATCCTTTTAGTTTCCTTAGTGGGCGCAATTGCTATGGCTCGCCGGGAATAGATACTTAGAATTGGAAATAACAAACCAACCAAATAAAGCAAAGCAAATAAGGTCTTCCTCCGTGTAATTGTTATCGCATCTGTCCACCCTAAATTGGAATATTGTTCATGAGACATATTGAAAAGTTTTTGTTAGTTCGACGACCCATTTCAGTGTCTTTTTTGGTACTATATTTCTTATATATATTAGATGGATTGATAATTGAATTCTATTCAGTAGAATCTTCTAATTTAATTAATCGAATCAGTTGAATTGTTGTTTATATTGAAATGAATCGAGATTGACGAGGAGTTGGTCAATGATGCTCGAGCATGTACTTGTTTTAAGTGCCTATTTATTTTCTATTGGTATCTATGGATTGATCACAAGTCGAAACATGGTTAGAGCACTTATGTGTCTTGAACTTATACTGAATGCTGTTAATATGAATCTCGTAACATTTTCTGATTTATTTGATAGTCGCCAATTAAAGGGAGACATTTTCTCGATCTTTGTTATCGCTATTGCAGCCGCCGAAGCAGCTATTGGACCAGCTATTGTTTCTTCAATCTATCGTAACAGAAAATCAACTCGTATCAATCAATCAAATTTATTGAATAAATAAAAATAGTCGGAACCTTTACTCAAATATATAAAGACATATACGTTATGTCACTCTGTAGAAGTAAATACACACCCGGCTCACGTTATGGATCAACGGATCATAAGCATGGATTAGGAATAAGAGAAGAGTATTATACGTTTTATTTCTTTATTATATATAATTATAATTCATTTATAGATTAGCAAAACGTGTATTGACTGATATGACCATGTTTGATGAAAGATAACAGATCAAAGTATCTTGGGCCTATCTCATGAACAGATCAGAAATAGATTTATAACAAAACTTTATGGTCTAATCACCGATTCGTCTGGTGCCCAACCAAATATTGAATCATTTACTAAAGCTACCAGACCGAAAATTTATGACGTTAAAAAAAAATTAATAGATCTAATGTCACACTCAGTAAAGATTTATGATACATGTATAGGGTGTACCCAATGCGTACGAGCGTGTCCTACGGATGTCCTGGA